TACTGCCGAATATGTACGAGCTCCCTCTAATGGAAAAATCAAATTTGATGAGGATTTGGTTCATCCCACACGTACCCGTCATGGGCATCCTGCTTTTCTATGTTTTATAGACTTGTATGTAACTATTGAGAGTCGAGATATTCTACATAATGTGAATATTCCAACAAAAAGTTTGATTTTAGTTCAAAATGATCAATATGTAGAATCAGAACAAGTGATTGCCGAGATTCGTGCCGGAACGTCCACTTTTCATTTTAAAGAAAGGGTTCAAAAACATATTTATTCTGAGTCAGAAGGAGAAATGCACTGGAGTACTGATGGCTATCATGCGCCCGAATATCCATATAGTAATGTTCATCTATTACCAAAAACAAGTCATTTATGGATATTAGCAGGAGGTCTATGCAGATCCAATATAGTGTCTTTTTCACTCCACAAGGATCAAGATCAAATGAATGCTAATTCTTTTTCTCTCGAAGAAAGATATATCTTTGATCTCTCACTGACTAATGATCAAGTAAGACATAAATTGTTGGATACCTTTGGTAAAAAAGATAGGGAAATTCTTGACTATTCAAAACCTTATCGAATCATATCCAAGGGTCATTGGAATCTCATAGAGCCTTCTACTTCTATTCGTCAAGAGAATTCCTTGGCTAAAAAGCGAAGAAATAGATTCGTGATTCCCTTACAATATGATCAAGAACAAGAAAAGAAACTAAAACCCTGTTTTGGTATTTCGATGAAAATACCTATAAATGGTATTTTACGTAGAAATAGTATTCTTGCTTATTTTGATGATCCGCGATACAGAAGAAGCAGCTCGGGAATTACTAAATATGGGATTGTCGAAGTAGATTCAATCGTAAAAAAAGAGGATTTTATTGAGTATCGAGGAGCAAAAGAATTTAGTCCGAAATACCAAATGCAAATGAAAGTAGATCGCTTTTTTTTCATTCCCGAGGAAGTGCATATCTTACCCGGATCTTCGCCCATAATGGTCCGGAACAATAGTATCATTGGAGTAGATACACGACTTGCTTTAAATATGAATACAAGAAGTCGAGTAGGTGGATTAGTCCGAGTGGAGAGAAAAAAAAAAAGTATGGAACTGAAAATCTTTTCTGGAGATATTCATTTTTCTGGAGAGGTGGATAAAATATCTAGGCACAGTGGCGTTTTGATACCACCAGGAATGGAAAAAAAGAATTCTAAAGGATCAAAAAAATTGAAAAATTGGATCTATGTCCAACGAATTACACCTACCAAAAAAAAGTATTTTGTTTTGGTTCGGCCCGTAGTCACATATGAAATAGCTGATGGGATAAATTTAGCAACACTTTTCTCTCAGGATCTCTTGCAGGAAAAGGATAATGTACAACTTCGAATTGTCAATTATATACTTTATGGAAATGGCAAGTCAATTCGAGGAATTTCTCACACAAGTATTCAATTAGTTCGGGCTTGCTTAGTATTGACTTGGGACCAAGAACAAGAAAAAAAGAGTTCTATAGAAGAAGAGGTTCATGCTTCTTTTGTTGAAATAAGGGCAAATGATCTGCTTCGTGATTTCATCCGAATTGAGTTAGTAAAATCCACTATTTCGTATACCGAAAAAAGGTATGATACGGCAGGTTCAGGATTGATTTCCAATAAGGAATTAGATCGTGCCGATAGAAATCCTTTTGATTCCAAGGCGAAGATTCAATTATTTCCCCAACATCAGGAAACTCTTGGTACGTTGTTGAATCGAAATAAGGAATGCCAATCTTTCATAATTTTGTCATCATCCAATTGTTTTCGAATTGGCCCCTTCAATACTTCGAGATATAATAATGCGACAAAAGAATCGGATCCCCTGACTTCAATTAGGGATTTTTTGGGTCCTTTAGGTACTATTGTGCCTAAAATAGTAAATTTTCGTTCATCTTACTATTTAAGAACTTATAATCAAGTCTTTTTAAAGAAATATTTTTTACTTGAAAAATTTCAACAGACTTTCCAAGTGCTTCAAGTACTTCCATTTCAATACTGTTTCCTAGATGAAAATAGTAGTATTTATAATCCCGATCCATGCAGTAACATCATTTGGAATTCATTCCATTTGAATTGGTGTTTTCTCCATCACGATTCTTGTGAAGAGGCATGGACAATAATTAGCCTTGGACAATTCCTTTGTGAAAATGTATGTCTATTGAAATACGGATCACGCATAAAAAAATCTGGTCAAATTTTCATTGTTCATGTTGACTCTTTAGTTATAAGATCAGCTAAGCCCTATTTGGTCACTCCAGGAGCAACTGTTCATGGCCATTATGGGGAAACCTTTTATGAAGGAGATACATTAATTACATTTATATATGAAAAATCGAGATCTGGTGACATAACGCAAGGTCTTCCAAAAGTGGAACAAATCTTAGAAGTTCGTTCAATTGATTCAATATCGATGAACCTCGAAAGAAGAGTTGAAGGTTGGGACGACCGTATCCGAAGGATTCTTGGGATCCCCTGGGGATTCTTTATTGGAGCTGAACTAACCATAGCCCAAAGTCGTATCTCTTTGGTTAATAAGATCCAAAAGGTTTATCGATCCCAGGGGGTACAGATCCATAATAGACATATAGAGATTATTGTACGTCAAGTAACATCAAGAGTTTTGGTTTCAGAAGATGGAATGTCTAATGTTTTTTTACCTGGGGAATTTATTGGATTGTTGCGAGCAGAGCGAGCAGGGCGTGTTTTGGACGAAGCGATCTGTTATCGGGCAATCTTATTGGGAATAACGAAGTCATCTCTGAATACTCAAAGTTTCATATCCGAAGCGAGTTTTCAAGAAACTGCTCGAGTTTTAGCAAAAGCTGCTCTACGAGGTCGTATTGATTGGTTGAAAGGCCTGAAAGAGAACGTTGTTCTGGGGGGGATTATACCGGTTGGTACCGGATTCAAAAAATTAGTACATCGTTCAAAGCAAGACAAAAACATTCATTTGAAAATCAAAAGGAAGAATCTATTCGAGTTGGAAATGGGAGATATTTTGTTACACCATAGAGAATTATTTTGTTCTTGTGCCCCAAACACTTTCCATGAGACATCAGACCAATCATTTACGTAATGTAATTTACTAATTCCTAACAAGAGGTTCATTCTTTTTACTTTAACTCTCTGGTCCGATTATGGATTTCGTAATAAATCAATGAAATAAAAAAGAAAGAATGAAATTCATGGTTTGGGTCGTAGATTAATGGTCAATCCTGGTAGAAGGTTCCGTCGGAACAATTATTTATTTCACAAGGTACTGAATCTCTTTGAAAAAAAAAGAAAGTGGGAAAATGGGAAGACGATATTGGAACATCAATTTGGAAGAAATGATGGAAGCAGGAGTTCATTTTGGTCATGGTACTAATAAATGGAATCCTAGAATGGCTCCTTACATCTCTGCAAAGCGTAAAGGTATTCATATTACAAATCTTACTATAACTGCTCGTTTTTTATCAGAAGCCTGCGATTTAGTTTTTGATGCAGCAAGTAGGGGAAAAAAATTCTTAATCGTTGGCACCAAAAAGAAAGCAGCGGATTTAGTAGCATCAGCAGCAATAAGGGCTCGATGTCATTATGTTAATAAAAAATGGCTTGGTGGTATGTTAACGAATTGGTCTACTACAGAAACAAGACTTCAGAAGTTCAGGGACTTAAGAGCAGAACAAAAGATGGGGAAACTCAATCGTCTCCCCAAAGGAGATGCAGCAATGTTGAAGAGAAAGTTATCTACCTTGCAAACATATCTGGGTGGGATCAAATATATGACGGGATTGCCCGATATTGTAATTATCGTTGATCAGCAAGAAGAATATACGGTTCTTCGAGAATGTGTCATTTTGGGTATTCCGACGATTTGTTTAATCGATACAAATTGTGACCCAGATCTTGCAGATATTTCTATTCCGGCCAACGATGATGCTATAGCTTCGATTCGATTGATTCTTACCAAATTAGTATCTGCAATTTGTGAGGGCCGTTCTAGTTATCTAAAAAATGGTTGATTATCTTATCATTAATCTGATCATTAAGAAGAAGAAAGAAGAATATTAGTTTGTTTTTGGTGAACTCTCTTTGATTGTTACTATTTTGGTTTGCATCTTTTGGAGTTTGAACTATGTTTTGAATAATAATATTTCAGATTGAAAACATAAAATGATTGGTCTTTTTTTTTTTTATGTGATTTCCTAAATATATGATTCATAACTTAAATTCATGAATGAACATAGATGAATTGAGAAAGAGATGGTTGAATCAAAATAATTACTTTTTTGAATCTGTTAGAGGACAATATGAATGTTATACCATGTTCCATTCAAACACTCAAAGGGTTATACGATATATCAGGTGTAGAAGTAGGCCAACATTTATATTGGCAAATAGGAGGTTTACAAATTCATGCCCAAGTACTTATCACTTCTTGGGTTGTAATTGCTATCTTATTAGGTTCAGTCATCATAGCTGTTCGGAATCCACAAACCATTCCGACCGACGGTCAGAATTTCTTCGAATATGTCCTTGAATTTATTCAAGACTTGAGCAAAACTCAGATTGGAGAGGGGTATGGTCCTTGGGTTCCATTTATAGGAACGATGTTCCTATTTATTTTTGTTTCTAACTGGTCAGGTGCTCTTTTACCTTGGAAAATCATAAAGTTACCTCATGGAGAGTTAGCTGCGCCCACGAATGATATAAATACTACTGTTGCTTTAGCTTTACCTACGTCAGTGGCATATTTTTATGCGGGTCTTAGCAAAAAAGGATTGGGATATTTCGGGAAATACATTCAACCAACTCCAATACTTTTACCAATTAATATTCTAGAAGATTTCACAAAACCTTTATCTCTTAGTTTTCGACTTTTCGGGAATATATTGGCTGATGAATTAGTGGTTGTTGTTCTTGTTTCTTTAGTGCCTTCAGTAGTTCCTATACCTGTCATGTTTCTTGGATTATTTACAAGTGGTATTCAAGCTCTTATTTTTGCAACTTTGGCTGCGGCTTATATAGGTGAATCCATGGAGGGTCATCATTGACTAACTTTCGAAATAGTCTTTTTTGAAGCTTATCCCAATTCAAGCAATGCGGGGGTTCAATATAATCCACTACTGGGTTGGATAAGAAAATGCAAAATGCAAATAGCTACATGTATGTATATATATGTATATATGAAGAAAGATAGATGATATTGCAGAATTTGGAATAGAAAGAAGGGTTGGGGATCCTACTACATATATTACTACATATATGTATATGTAATGCCTATGAGTATCAATCCTTGTGTATGTTTCGAAGAATGGTTCCAGAATACGATTTAATAGAATATTTTATAGAAGAAAAAGTGCAGGTGATTTACGTTATGGAAGAAGAAAAGTATATGTTATTTACTAGTTAAATAGCAATTACCCCTATCTCTTTTTTTCTAGCCCACTGCATTTATATGGATTCCCATATCAGTCCTTTTTCTATTTTGTCTGTTATTGTGAATTGAATGAAAGAGAAAGAATAGAATATTTTATAAACAAGGAAACGCAATGACTAAAATCGTATACATATCTATTACATAAGGTAGAAAGGAAAAACGGTATATCGAAGTAGTTCTGACAATTCAGTAATATTATGAATTCCATTTGGAGCTTTTAGCTACTTCGACCCGATAGATTTTAGTGATAAAGATCAAAAAATAAAAAATAAGTGTAGTAAAGTAAATAGTAAAAGTAGAAGTAGAAAAAGAAGTAGATTAAGTACTAATTCATTGGTTGGTTGTATCATTAACCATTTCTTTTTTTGGTGCGAGGAGCTTACCATGAATCCACTTATTTCTGCTGCTTCCGTTATTGCTGCTGGATTGGCTGTAGGGCTTGCTTCTATCGGACCTGGGGTTGGTCAAGGTACTGCTGCGGGCCAAGCCGTAGAAGGTATTGCGAGACAACCAGAAGCAGAGGGTAAAATACGAGGTACTTTATTGCTTAGTCTGGCTTTTATGGAAGCTTTAACAATTTATGGACTGGTCGTGGCATTAGCTCTTTTATTTGCAAATCCTTTTGTTTAATGTTTCATTTCATCTTAGAAGAAAAACATAACCATAACTAAGAAATTTGAGAATTCTCAAATTCCATTAAGAATAATAAGCGGAGTGATACAAAAAGAACTCTGTTCTTTGTTAGTCCTATCTATAAAGGGAGAGCATATGAAAAATCTAATTGATTCTTTTGTTTCCGTGGGGCACTGGTCATCCGCTGGGAGTTTCGAGTTTAATACCGATATTTTAGCAACAAATCCAATAAATCTAAGCGTAGTGCTGGGTGTATTGATTTTTTTTGGAAAGGGAGTGTGTGCGAGTTGTTTATTTCAAGAATAGGTTGGATTTCACCGACTGCACTTTCTTTCTATTTATGTATTCTTTTTTATAGCAGAACTAGGAACAAAGGGTGCACAATCTCGACGAATTACTTCTGAATTGGATTTCATTCAGAAATCATATGTAAGAACCATAGCATTTCGTGATTAATTGGTAAATGAACTTTGATTCTCTTCTCTATCAACCAATAATGTTGAGGTCTTTTACATGGTTAAAGATCAATTGTTTGAAGTCCAGGCACAGCATAGCATGGTACTCTTTCTACCGCTAGGTTAGTACCAAAAAGGTTTAAAAATGATAAAAATAAAAAAGGAATAATTGGGAATTTATTCGATGTAGAACACTCATATGGATAAAATTATTTGAACCATTCACTGGAAAAATGGGTATCTTCCCCCCCACTGCCGAATCGACGACCTATGTATTGTATTTATATAAAATATTTGTATAAAAAAGAGAATTTTTTGGATGAAAAAAATCGAAATCTCATTCTAATAATAATGAGAATGAAGTAATGAAGTTCAGAATTATATTCAATTCTATTTCTATTCTAATAGTATAATAGAATTCTTTTTTCTTTCAAATATTTTTTTTTGAAAGAAAGAAGTTCTAAATAAAGAACAAATAAAGAAACAACTTTGCTGACAATTTTTTATTTTTTGTCTGGTCTGAAGAGTCCTCCTAAGATTCTGATGTTAGATCAGTTTCGATAGCTTTGAATACGAACAGAAAAGAGAGGATAGGCTCATTCCATTCAAAGATATGGGAATGTCCATCAATAAAAGAAAAGATAAAAGAAACAATTGAGCGTGAGAGCCAAATGAATCGAAAGATTCATGTTTGGTTCGGGAAGAGATATTCTAGTTGTTAAATGAATGGAAAGATAATCTACTTTCATTAAATGATTTATTAGATAAGCGAAAACAGAGGATCTTGAGTACTATTCGAAATTCAGAAGAATTACGTAGAGGAGCCATTGAACAGCTCGAAAGAGCTCGGGTTAGATTACGGAAAGTGGAAATCGAAGCAGATGAGTATCGAACGAATGGATACTCTGAGATAGAACGAGAAAAAGTAAATTTGATTAATGCTACTTGCAATAG